AAAAAGAAATAGTAATAGTAGAAATTCTCTTATCCTATTCGGAAGGATACTATCCTCATAATTATCCATGACTGTTTTTGTCTCTAGCATGACCACTTGATGAAAAAGAAGGGGGGAAATGACCGATACTACTGGAAGGATTCCTCTTTGGCTAATAGGTACTGTAACTGGTATTCCTGTAATCGGTTTAATAGGCATTTTCTTTTACGGATCCTATTCCGGGTTGGGTTCATCTCTGTAATACTGTAATAATCATATGAAATATAAACCAGATTATATTGTAGACATGAAAGAGTAAGAACTCAGCGGGGTAAGGCCCCGCTGAGTTCTTACTCTTAGAGCGAGACTTTGATATATTCAAAAACATATGGAATCTCAGTCAACATAATCCAAATATTCTATTTTTAGAAATGGAAATGACAAAATGGATCCCTTTCTCAGATGTTTCAAGCCACTTTATTCTATTCCTTTTTTATTATGATGTTTTTGAATAATTGAATCTATTGACTGATTCATAGTTTCTGTCGTTTCTAACATAATCTTAAATATTATGTTCATATTTGGAATATGAAGCAACAAGAAAGGAGGAATCCATCCATTTTATGAAGAATTCAATACCTATGGATTTATCCTTATGAAACATCCTGCAAATCCTTTTCTTTTTAATTATTTTCCTAAGCTCTAAGTTGAAGTGAATTGAAGAAGTTCTATTTGTTCAATTATACCTGGAAAAAAACAAGGAATAAGAATCTTTCAGGATAAAAAATCATGATTCTTTCGATACAAGACGACACAAGAAAATCCTTTTCTTGTGTCGTCTTGTATCGAATCGAATAGACAATTAGGAAGACTCAGAAGACTTTCTAGAAATCTTTTTGACTTTCATTTTTCCCGTCCTTGCCTTGTATTCTATTCTTTTGTATTTGTATACTGATTTTATATCATTAGAAATGGTATACAAGTAATGAGTTTCAGGCATCCCGCGAAATAAAAAAAATAAAATAAACAAAGAAAAGACTTATAGAATCTTTTGAATCATATTCCTATATCATTCTATCGATCAACAAGAAGTTGGCACTTTTACCAACTTTCTTTTAAGGAATCTCTAGATCTAGAAATTCATTTCGTACAACTGAACCTTTTCAAACTGTTTCTTTTTCAGAACCAAAAAGATTTGTGCCAAAATCACAGATGCCAAGAAGAACAGAAGACCTTGGACTCGTAATGGATCTTGAAGCACTATTTCTGCGTCTCCCTGACCAAAACCTCCTATATTTGGATTACTTGTTAATGGTTGATCAAGCTTGATGGATTCACCTTCTGAAACAAGAAGTTCTGGTCCTGGAGGTATAATATCAACCACTTGACGTCCTTCTGATGCATCAACTATGGATATTTCATATCCCCCTTTTTCTTTACGTACTATTCTGCTTACTATACCAGCAGATGTAGCATTATAAACTGTATTGTTACTCTTGCTACCATCAGGATAAATCTGACCCCTTCCTCTGTTCCCACCTACATATATGGGATATTTTAAGAAGTAAACGTCTTTTTTCGTAGCAGGGTCGGGGGAAAGAATAGGAAAGACGATTTCACTATATTTCTGACCGGGAACAGGACCTATCACAAGAATATTTCTTTTATTAGGACGATAACACTGAAAAGAAAGATTGCCCATCTTTTCTTTCATTTCGGGAGAAATACGATCGGGGGGAGCTAATTCGAATCCCTCGGGTAAAATAAGAACAGCTCCTACATTCAAAGCTCCTTTTTTACCATTAGCAAGAACTTGTTTCAGTTGCATATCATAAGGAATTCGAACAACTGCTTCAAATACAGTATCAGGAAGTACAGCTTGCGGAACTTCAATATCCACGGGCTTATTAGCTAAATGGCAATTGGCACATACAATTCGACCAGTTGCTTCTCGTGGATTTTCATATCCCTGCTGCGCAAAAATGGGATATGCATTTGAAATAGATGCTCGAGTTATTACATATATCATGATCAATACAAAAATAGATCGAGTCATCTGTCCTTTTACCCAAGAAAAAGTCTTTCTATTTTGCATGGTCCAATCATTGATCCCCGGAATTTCTACAATAAATTCGATAGGTAACCTGTAGAATTCCCTATCCACAAATTTGCCATTGTATTGATTGTACTGAAATAATTGTACTGGTGGAATATAGTATGAATACCTTGAGTTGAAAAGGTAGAAGTATAAAGAATAAGTAAGATGAAAAAGGATTTATTTATACACGAAGAAAGATTCTTATTTGATATCAATTATCAATCAAATAATGAATTATTCATTCTTATTCATTCATTGAATGATAAATTACTACAAGCGAAGGAGATACACGATTTAAAAAATGGAAGATCCAATATTTCACAATTGTATCTAGAATCACTGGAAAAGTGGAAACAAGACCAGAGATAATCTGATCATTCTGAGCCAATCCAAAATCGTTGTAGATTGAACCAATCATTAGTTCCCAACCATGGGTTGAGTGAAACCCGATCCATAAATCAGTAACTAAAAGAATTGAAAAAGCTTTGATTGTATCACTTAAGTTATAGAGAAATTCCTGAATCCAAGAATTTAGAATGAAAAGTTCTTCATTACCCAGAAAAAAATAACCACTTAGTATAGCGAAACAGATTAGGTTTGTAGAGAAATGCAAAATTATATGGAAATGAGATTCATTTTGTCTTTGGACCAATTGTATTGTTTCCTTGTGCATCCCTATATGAAACCTTTGCATATGTGTCTCCGAGTACTCCTTTATCATTTCGTCCAACAGGAATAGTTCTTCTAATTCCATAAATCTTTCTAGAACATTTTTTTCTTGAATATCATTCAAAAGTATTTCGGATTGCCTGGTATTCCACCAATTCAGAACCCAAGTTTCTAGACATTTCTTAAATGAGAGAGAAACCCACCAGGGCAAAAAGAGTATAGATACAAGATATGGGAGGGAAGCCAATACTTTCTTTTTTTTCATTCTGTATCCGTTATGTCAATTGTTAATGAACCTTTTTCATTCGTCAATTCTATCTGAGATTTCTATGAAGCACGAATTATATAACAAGAAGAAGGTATCGAACCTATGGATCTTTTCCTATTTTTGTTTTTGTGTAAGAATTGAGTCTTTAGGATCTAGAATAGAACATACAAGAAAGGTCCTTTTTGAATGAAAAAAAAAGAAGTAAATATTCTTTCCATATTCCAGAAATCACAATTAGGCAAATTGTAACCGATTTCCCCTTCATTTATTCCTTTCGATGAATACTCCGAAAACCCATTTTGAACTAACGAATATAATTTGGATTTAAAGACGAATTCTACCAGATCATTTAATTCTTTTCTTTCTATTTAGAATTCAAAAGATTTCACTGTCTAACCGCAGCGCGGAGATAGGATATCAATTCAAAGGACGAATTATGTTTTACGAAAACAAAAGACATATTAGGATATTTTATGAATCTACACTACACTTATTAGACCTTTTGATAGTATAAAGAGTGAAGCTGAACGACATGTGTATGCATATACAAAATAGTTTTTGTGTACAAATCTCCTTAATCTTTTTTTTTTCTTTTTCAATATATTTTATTTGATTAATTCTATTAGATTTTTAGATTTTATTAATATTGTTCCATATACGTTCTCCTGATATATGTATTAAGTTCCTTCTCTCATGCTGATATTTATTCTTTAGTTTCTTTAGTTCATTTCAAAATACTTCAATGGGTACGCGCAAGAAAGAGGCCAATTCGGCAGCTTTTTGTTCAATTTCTCGTGGAGTCAAATTCTCATCAGTACGGGTCAACGGAATGGCTCCTTGGCCCCTGATTTCCATATAAAGGACACGACGAGGAAAAAGACCCTCTCTCACCTCGATTCTGATTGATTGGATATCTTTCAGAAAGATACGAAGAAAGATGCGACGATTTATTCCAGGAAATCCCCAACGAAAAAGGGACATTATCCCTTCTTTTCTATCAAATCGGTCATAACCACTACCTACATTCCATGAAATTGTGCACCACAAATAAGAACTAATGAATAGACCTGCGATTCCATAGAAAGACATCACGATCCCTTGGGGGAAAAAAAGGATTTGCTGAGACGGAAATACGGATATCAGATTTTTACCAAGATAACTGGAAGTTCCAACCACTAAGAATCCTAGTGAACCTAAAAAAAGGATACAGGCCCAGCAAAAATTACTTGTTTTTCGAGACCCCGTTATAAGTTCTATCCATATATGTTCTGATCGCCAGTTCATACTATACTAGATCCAGTTGCATTCGATTGGAATTTATAGAATAACCCAAATGGATTTGACTCGACTTTGATTGCTTGATCCCTAAGTAACTTTCATTAACTAGCAGCATTCCGGCAGGAACCCTTAGAAATAATTGGTTAGATACATTGAGTTTCTATTTCAAAGATTTTTCAAAAAAGATTTGCGGATCATTTTGAATTTAATCATTTAATTGATTAAGCTATAACTTGATTAAGCTATAACTGCATATACATGCATTAATGCGTATATTATCTATCGATATACATAACAACGGTATACCTAACAAAACAACTCTTACATTTGTTTTCGGAAAGTCCACATAGCATATATCCTACCCTATTACATTAAAAAAAAGTATCTGTATGATGATCTAGTGTTGAAATAAATTGATGAGATTTGGTCCCATCATATTTAGACAATCTTATTTCTTTGAACATAAAGAGATAAAGAAGCCATTGCGATTGCCGGAAAGACTAGGCCCACTAAAGGAACAAAAATAGAGGGAAAGTTCAAATCTATCATAGAATGGGTACCTCGATTTCATAGTTCTATTAGAATTAGAAATTCTAATTATAAATTAGAAATTATAATTATAAAGATATCTTATGATAAGTCTATCTATTAGAAATAAGATTCAGATAATATTCATATGAAATATTTCATAATCAATAACAAATGTAGAACTCAACGAAGCGTACTTATTCCTCTTTGTACACGAATATGTATGATAATCCTGCTTTCATAAATTGAATTCTTCTTCTCCCATCCTTATCTTCATCGTCTTTATATCTTTCCTTTCAAAACACCTTTTTTTTTGAAAAGAAAGATTTTTTTTGAAAAGAAAGATAGAAACGAGTTTCTTAGGAGTTTCCGACTTTAACCAATCTTATCCAACACACATGGATTCCTAGTGAAAAACGGGAGTTCTCACTAAATAGAAAGAACTTCTATATTCTGATTCTTTTTTATTTGAATATTTATTTATTTTGAATCTTCATTCAAGGGAAGGAAACCGTGTAGCTGAAATAAATCATTCAGAACACCTTTTAAAAGATTACGTGGTACGATTAGGTCGAATAAGCCCTTATGGAATAAATACTCAGCCGTTTGTGAACCGTCAGGTACTGTCTTTTTCAATGTTTGTTCAATTACTCTTTTACCCGCAAACGCAATGTAGGCATTAGGTTCAGCAATAATGATATCTCCCAACATACCAAAACTTGCTGTAACTCCGCCAGTTGTAGGAGATGTAAGGATTGATACATAGAATAACTTTGTATTTGATTGATAATCATATAAAGCAGAAGATATTTTAGCCATTTGCATCAAGCTCAAACTCCCTTCTTGCATGCGTGCTCCTCCAGAAGCACACATAATAATGATAGGTAGAGATCGATTAGTAGCATACTCAATCAAACGGGTGATTTTCTCACCTACTACGGATCCCATACTACCTCCCATAAACTGAAAATCCATAACTCCCATTGCTATGGGAATACTATTTAGTTGACCTACACCCGTTTGAACAGCTTCAGTTAAACCCGTTTTTATTTGATAAAAAGAGATGCGATCTATATAAGGTTCCTCCTCTGAATGAAATTCAATGGGGTCCATAGAGACCATATCTTCGTCCATAGGCTCCCAAGTGCCAGGATCAATAAAGAGTTCGATTCTATCTGAACTACTCATTTTCAAATGATATCCGCAGTGTTCACAAATATTCATTTTTGAACTAAAAAATTTTTTATAATTTAATCCATAACAATTCTCACATTGAACCCATAACTGTTTGTATTTTGTATTTATATCGAAATCATTAGATTTTTCTCTTATATTGAAAGAACTGCTACTAGTTTTAACACTAGGATTTCCACTTTCAAGACTACTTGTACTTTCCGCACAAATGAAACTAGAAATGTAACTGTCGATACCACTGTAAATGTCACTATTCAGACTGATTTCAAAACGAAGATAACTGTCAATGCAACTATTAATATGATTATTCCAATTAGATTGAGTATCATACATGGAATAATAATAGTAGTAATTACTACTATTAGACCCACCATTCAAATAACTAGGAAAGAGAATCTCTAGTTCACTCAAAAAAGAACTAGCACTGTCAATATCAAAAATATGATTGTCAATATCAAAATATACAGAATAAGTGTCACCATTACTATTTCTAACTAAAAAAGTATGATCAGAGATCAAACTCCAAATATTCCTGCTATCAAATAAATAATTTAGATAATGAATATTACTGAAACTATAACTGTCCCTGCTAGGGATATTTTTCTCCGCATCATTTCGAATAGTTTCTTCACTTCCACTGGTATGTCCAAGAGCATCAAGACTATCCATTGATTTACTTAGTCCACACCTATGTTCTAACTTCTTGTTAGACAACATCGAATTGAACCAATATTTTTCCATAGATTCTTTCTGCCCCCTATTTTAGGAAAACCTAATACTTAATACTAATAGATGAATAGTCATTCAATGAAGAAAAAATCATTTTACTATCTCTTTTTTCTTTTTCATCAGAATTCCAATGAAGGATATAATTCAATAATTAAGATTGTTAATGAAAAACGAGCGAGTCTTGAAAATAAAGGATTCTCCTTTTGAAGAATCTGGTGAATCATTTCAATATTATGATAGTGATTATAATAGAATCTTTTCCTCAAAAAAAAAGATAAAAGATATATAAAGACAGGTTTCTCTCATGTCAAACTTTCAATTCTCATCAAAAAGATACATAGTTGTTTCTTCCCATAAAGTAAAAAGGAATTCTCGTCTCGTAGAATCTCGTGTCATATAATCAAATAATAAAATGAGTCTCTATTACAACAGGGAACGAAAAAGACAATATACAGGATAGGGATAGAAGGAATTCTTCTCTTGGCTTGATCTATGGCCTGAAACTAAGGAATATAAAATGATCCACCAATCCAATCCCAAGGATCCATAATTTAGCCTATGGCTCCAACAATAAATAAAAAATAAATAATAGAATAATAGAATAGATAAGTAGATAAGTTGTTGAGTCTTCCTTCGATCTTATCTTATTATGTTTAGATTTTGTATATACTTGTATATTGTATATATATATAAGATATATACAAATAAGATATATACAAATACACAAAGATCCTCATAGTTCATAGTATAGAATTAG